TTAGAAATACGCTTTTCTATCTTTATCCATGGATCCTTTACTAATACTCATTAAATTGGAAGTATTGATCCAATTAAAAAAAAAATTATGTTTCGCAATTAAATAATCCAATTTGTCAATTTTTAATTGACCCTTGGATACAAATCACGAGAATGTATATTCTTCCTCGAATCCTTCGTTGAGAGGTAAAGGATTAAATCCTTTTAAGAAAAAAAGTTTTTTTTTCGGAATATGAATCAAATCAAACCGAGAGATCCCTTAACTAGAAAAGGGATTAATAAAACGAATCCCACTTTTACCACTAAACTATACCCGCTACAATGCGATTATTGTATATAAATGAAACTTTTGTCGAACAAAAAAAGGTAATCGGACGTAATCAAGATAGGATCCAAAACAAAATAATGATGAAAATTATAGCATTGGTGTGTTTGTTTTGGTTTTGTCATGTTAGTAGACCTAATCAGATTAGTAAAAGAACACTCCTAATTCAAAATTAAAAGAAAGAAAGAACAAGTTCTTTCTTTTGCTGGAGGATTTTTGACAGAACAGGTAGGGCTCGATAAAACTATTTATGTTATGACATAAGAATGCATTGCACAACAATCCACAGTTCCTTATTTTTTTTTTTCTTTTTTTCCTTTACTGGAAAAAAAGAAGGAAAGAAAAGAAAGAATAATAATAATACAATAAAAAATGACACTTTGATTCTATAGAATGAAATTCCATATCATAGGAATGGAAAGATTCTTTCTTCTGATTGTTGTTTCAATAATCAATAATAAGCACTTTTGTTTTCAAACAAATCATTTTATCTATGATTTGGAATGGAAGAAAAAATGGCCCGGCTAGGTACTGACCAGGCCAGGCCGTGAAAAGAAAAAAAGCTCTTTCGGAAGAAGAGGTATTCTTGCTTTTTTATTTTTTTTTATTCGAAATATCTCTTTAGAACCTTTTCTTTATCTAAATGGGATTGCTTCTAAAAGTAGTATATATTAAAGTTGTATATATCAATATAGTCAAAAAAAGAATAAAGAGAGATAAAGAAAGGATTTTTTTCAAGCCTTATTTTTTGTGTAATGTAAGATAGTAATTATCCTTTTTCAATTGGGAGAGATGGCTGAGTGGACGAAAGCGTCGGATTGCTAATCCGTTGTACGAGTTTTTCGTACCGAGGGTTCGAATCCCTCTCTTTCCGTTTCCGTTGATGACTTGGTATTTTATTTATTTTTTTTCAAAACCTTTCCCTTGTTTTTGTTTTTTTTTTATTTAATATAATAAATAAGGATGTACAATAGAGAAAATCCGAAGTAAGAACATTGAAAAATTAAGCAAGTAAAAAGAAAGGCCTTTTTATTCTTCACGTCCAGGATTACGTCCTGGATCATTAGATAGGAATCCAAAGATGAAGAGAGAAACAAAAAATATCACTACTGTGTAAACAAAGAGTTTGAGAGTAAGCATTACACAATCTCCAAGATCTTTTTTTTTTGAAAAAAAAAGAGAATAGATTCTCCATTTTTCTACCCCATATCCTATTTTGACACCAATAAACAAAATGGTTTCTCGAAATCAAAAATCAAAAAGAATTCTCAGAAATTCATTTGGAATAAGAGTCGAGTCTTTTATTAAAAAAAGATATCTTTCCTATTTTGGGATGACTCTAAAAGGGTTTTTCAATAAATGAAAAAGAATCAGAATGAGGAAAGGAAAGAGAGTGAGTCAGATTTCTTGCAGCTATCTAAGAATTGTTTGAATCGAGGGTTCATGCTGTGAGACTTATCCGATCTTATCCATTGTTCGATTTTTTTTTTTTCGAATAAATCATGTCTAGGACAGTATTAAAGATCTCATCGAAAACTTACAGCAGCTTGCCAAACAAAGGCTAAGAGAAAAAAGAGAAGGGGTATTACTGGCATAAAATCTACGATTGGATTCAAAAAAGCGTAGGCCTCCGGCAATTTGGCTAAGAAAAAACTACTCGAATAAAGGGTGGAATGAAGACAGATACAGATCAAACTAAAGATATTAAGCATAACAAACATTTTTTTTTCTTGGAAATTGTATTTTGATTGAGTTATTGTTATTGATAATTGATATCCCTTAAAAATGAAAAAAAAAAGAGTAAGGTATACCAAAAAATCCTTCTTTGAACTCAACCAATCAAAAATCCTTCAATTCTTACATTAAAAAAGAATAGAAGAAATCATACTTTTATACAATATCTTAATTGAATTATATGTAATGATCAATAAATTCAGTTTCATTGTATCTCTACACGTGTCAAAACCCTAGGAACAATAGAGTCCATAGATATTTTGGATTGGAATTGACGAATAACAAAAAACAATACTAGTGTTTATTAGTATTGAATAGAAATCGAAATGGGGCGTGGCCAAGTGGTAAGGCAATGGGTTTTGGTCCCGCTATTCGGAGGTTCGAATCCTTCCGTCCCAGGGAATACCTATTCTCTATATAGATAGAAATATCTATTATCAGAATAAAGAAAGGTTGTCTTTTTGAACTGTCTTCTTTACTCTTTAAGAGTCAAATATTGGATATTATGTGATTCTTGTTTCTGATTTTTAATGATTCTATTCTTCTTTAAATCCTATTTTTTCACAAATTAAATTCAAATAAGATAGATATAGATGGAACTGAATCGAGTTGTGATCTAGGAACATAGATTCGAAGAATTGGAAATAAAGAAATAAAGGGGATTGCAAAAGAAAGAGGTTGAATGCGCTTTTCATCGTATGCCCATCCCCTTATACTTTGAATATTGAATATTCATATTGAAGTTTAAGTTAGTTACTTCGAAAAGTCTTACGTGCCATATAATAAGAATTAATTAACAATGTAAGATATCAATTTCACTAGCTGTGCTTGTACAAATTGGATTAAGAAATAATCAATTACATACATATAACATATCTATTTTCTTTGAACCTCATTTTTAGGTATTTCATTTCGTATTTGATTTGGTTCTCATATATAATTGTAAATATATGGAATAATATAGACAGGGGGTAATTCATACATTCTATATTCTATTCTCCATTACTTTAAATAAAAATTATTGAACGAACCCCCACCAGTCAAAGAAACTACGCGTAAAATGAGGAAATGCTTAATGTATTATTGTCGTTCTATTTCAGTGATAACGTTTTTTGGTTTTTTGAAAAAGATTTTTGATCCGTTCATTTGAAATATTCTATATTGAATATTCATAATTCATTCCACTGACAATTGTTCAGTCTATCTGATAGAGGGAATTCTTTTTTTTTTTATGATTTTCTTTTTCAGAAAGAAAAAGAGCCTAAATCTTCCTTTACATCAACTTTTTTTTATCCACTCCACGAAAAAAAGAAATAAATTTCTTTTTCTATCTATCTATATTTTTTTAATCACTGAGATTTAGGTTTAATTCAAAGATAGATTATTTATGATGATAAATGTAATCTTTAGTAAAACTTTATTCATCAAATAGTGATATCCGGGTAGGTTTTTTTTCAATTCAATAACTATTTGAATTTAATGATTTCTTATGAGTATTTAATATTCGAAGAAGTCTAAGATTGTTGAATATATCCTCTCAAGTTACTTGAAGATGCAATGTAGATTCAATACAAAGAGCTTTTTTCTTTCTAATATTTAGAAATTAATAATTAATAAATAAAATAAAAATATTGCATTCATCCAATAAAAAGAAAATCGAGGGTGAAATTGAATTCTTTCTAAGACTTCTTTAGAAAGCAATGTAACGACCGAACAAATGACTATTCATGATTCCCTAATTGAATCAATTACATATCAGTTCCAAACTAGAGGAATGTTATGGTAAAACTTCGTTTGAAACGATGTGGTAGAAAGCAACGTGCGACTTGAAGGACATGATCAGTTGTGGATTCTTACACCCACCCTTTTGATTCTATAGGAATGAAGGTGCTCTTAGCTCGACATCCTTTGTTCTGTTCCACTAGAAACCTCATTTTTTCTTGGGTTGTAGTGTAAACAGTATGTGATGTAGCTCGAGTAGAAAGTATTGATTCATTTCTCAGGGCAAGGATCTAGGGTTAGTGCCAATTAATAAGTTGGAACAACTTCGTAAGTGTAGTCTATTTTCTAAATCGAAAGGATCCAATTCGAGCAAGTTTCAAATCCAAAAAAGGAAAATTTGTTGGAATTAGTGAAACTCTTTTGATCCAAAGTGTATCGTGCGGGAATCAACCGTTTATGATTCTTTGATAGAAATAAATCAGAAAAAGGGGCATGTTGCTGCCATTTTGAAACGATTAAAAATCACCGAAGTAATGTCTAAACCCAATGATTCAAGGCAAAGAGAAAATATTTTGGAACAAGGAAATATCTTTTTTTTTAATTGTCTCGACAACTAGATCAAGAATAAGGAGTCCGAATAGATTCTAAATGAGACAAAGAAAAAGGGGTTAGAGACCACTCAAAAAATCAAATGCCTAAGGGTTTTCTTTTGAGCTATTTCAGAGTTACTCAACTTGAGTTTTGAGAATACAAATTCTTTTTTTTTGATAAAGAAAAAAAAGTATTAAATAATCATAGTCTAATTTATTTGATTTAATGCTTTTATAGATCTATTTGACATTAGAATTGTATACATAGACATATCTATATTCTAATTTCTCGAGCCGTACGAGGAGAAAACTTCGTATACGTTTCTAGGGGGGGTTCTAGTTTATCTACGTCTATCCCAATGAGCCGTTTATCGAATCGTTGCAATTGATGTTCGATCCCGAAGAGAAGGAAGAGATCTTCGGAAAGTGGGTTTTTATGATCCGATAAATAATCAAACGTATTTAAATATTCCTGCTATTCTATATTTTCTTGAAAAAGGCGCTCAACCTACAGGAACTGTTTATGATATTTTAAAGAAGGCGGGGGTTTGTTTTTACAGAATTTCGTCTTAATTAAAGGAAAGTCAATTAATGAAATACAAAAGAAGAGGGTGTGGGTGATTCGTATATAGCTTTGTATAAGTATAAGTTTTTTTTTCTACTATACTTTCCCCACTCCCTTCCTCTTCTTTTGCTCTATTTATACTTTTTTTTTTATTGTATTCTTTTCTAACTATTCATATTGACAACAGTGTATTGAACAAATATAATTCGATCGTGTAGAAAGGGATCTATTTATCTTTCTTATATTTTTCTTTCTTAGATTTCGTTTTTTTATTTTACTTCATTCACAATAAAAAAAATATCTATATATATGGGTTCGTTCGATTTTTTGTGATACAAACAAGAAGTCTTTTTTGGTTAAAAAAAAAATGGATAACATAAACGAGAAGAGTCAATCTATCCAAATTGCTTTTTTTTTATCTGAAAATTTGATTATTCTTATTGGATCTCTTTATTTTTATTTTTTAGATTCATAATTTTAGAATCAATTTGAATTTTATTGCTAGTTCGATGTTTTGATTGCGTCGTGCAATTGAATTTCTTTATTTTTTCCAATTGTATCTACATATCCTAATTTTTTTTTCGGGTTGCTAACTCAACGGTAGAGTACTCGGCTTTTAAGTGCGGCTAGCATATTTTACACATTTATATGAAGTAACGGATTCGTTCATACCTTCGGTAGAGTTTGTAAGACCACGACTGATCCTGAAAGGAATGACTGGAAAAAACAGCATGTCGTATCAATAGAGAATTCTGAAAATATTTCATTCTTACTGGATCGGTTCAAAACCTTGTTTGAATTCTTAGTGAGAAAAAAATGAAATTAATTCAGAGTTGGGTCGAATGAATAAATGGATAGAGTCCTATGACCTCAATTAATTATAAAGAAAGAAAAAGCAACGAACTTCTGTTCATAATTTCTTAATTTGACTGATTACCCGATCTAATTACACGTTAAAAAGATATTAGTACCTGGTACGGGAAGGGCTTTTCCATGAATGGATGATTATCCATTTTTTAATGAGTCCTAACTATTAGCTATTTCCTATTCTAGGTTGTACATAAATGTGTAGAAGAAGCGGCATATTGATAAAGATATTTTTTTTTCCAAAATCAAAAGAGCGATTGGGTTGAAATGAAAAATAAAGGATTTCTAATCCATCTTCTTATCCTATAACGAATATAAACTAATTCGATTGAAAAAGAGAGGATAGAGAGTCCGTTAATGAGTCTACCTGTCTACGAGGTATTTATTCTTTTCTTACTAGAATACCTTGTTTTGACTGTATCGCACGATGTATCATTTGATAACCAATAAATCCCCTACCTTTTTTTTTTCTTTTTGGGGTCAAATCAAATTTCCAATGGAGGAATTTCAAGGATATTTCGAACTAGATAGATCTCGACAACATGACTTCCTATACCCACTTCTTTTTCGAGAGTATATTTATGCACTTGCTCATGATCATGGTTTAAATAGATCGATTTTGTTCAAAAATGCAGGTTATGACAAGAAATCTAGTTCAATAGTTGTGAAACGTTTAATTACTCGAATGTATCAACAGAATCCTTTGATTTTTTCAGCTAATGATTCTATCCAAAATCCATTTTTTGGGCACAACAAGAATTTGTATTCTCAAATTATCTCAGAGGGATTTGCAGTCATTGTGGAAATTCCATTTTCCCTACGATTAGTATCTTCCTTAGAAAGGAAAGAAATAGCAAAATCGCATAATTTACGATCAATTCATTCCATATTTCCTTTTTTAGAGGACAAATTTTCACATTTAGATTATGTGTCGGATGTGCTAATACCCTATCACATCCATCTAGAAATCTTGGTTCAAACCCTTCGCTACTGGGTGAAAGATGCCTCTTCTTTGCATTTATTACGTTTCTTTCTCCACGAGTATTGGAATAGTCTTATTACTCCAAAGAAACATATTATCCTTTTTTCAAAAGGTAATCCAAGATTATTCTTGTTCCTATATAATTCTCATATATGTGAATACGAATCCATCTTTCTTTTTCTCCGTAATCAATCTTCTCATTTACGGTCAACATCTTCTGGAATCTTTTTTGAGCGAATCTATTTCTATGTAAAAATAGAACATTTTGCCAAAGTCTTCTTTGATAATGATTTTCAGTGTATCCTATGGTTCTTCAAAGATCCTTTCATGCATTATGTTAGATATCAAGGAAAATCAATTCTGGCTTCAAAAGATACGCCTCTTCTGATGAATAAATGGAAATATTACCTTGTTACTTTATGGCAATATCATTTTTATGCGTGGTTTCAACCAGGAAGGATCGATATAAACCAATTATGCAAGTATTCTCTTGACTTTTTGGGCTATCGTTCAAGCGTACGACTAAATTCTTCAGTGGTACGAAGTCAAATGCTAGAAAATTCATTTCTAATAAATAATGCTATGAAGAAGTTCGAGACAATAGTTCCAATTATTCCTCTGATTGGATCATTGTCTAAAGCGAATTTTTGTAACACATTAGGGCATCCCATTAGTAAACCGACCCGGGCTGATTCATCAGATTCTGATATTATCGA